AATCTTAACTTTAATTAAACTGCAAATTTAATTTTGAATAAATATTCTAAGATTTTTAATAAAGTAAGCTAAATTTAAAGCTAGTGGGTTCATGACCCCAAAAATGATTATTTCCTTTATTAATTTTTTTTAAAAATTTAATAAAATGAATAATTATGATTACAATTATAGTAACAATTTCATCAAATTTTTGATTTATTTTTTGAATTATAATGGAAATAAATATAATAATATTTATTACAATTATAAAAAATAATAAAATGGAAAATTGTTTTTCAATAATTATATATTTTATTGTCCAATCTTTTTCATCAATCTTATTTTTTATAAGGGCATCATTTTCATCAATAAATTCATCCTTTTTAATTGAATTTTTAATAAACTTATCAATTCTTATTAAATTAGCTATAATCCCATTCCATTATTGATTAATTTCAATCAGAGAAATTTTAGACTTTGATTCATTTTTAATTATTTTATCGGCACAAAAAATTATCCCCCTTTTCATTTTATCTAAAATTAAAATAGAAATTTCTTTTTTTATTAGTCTTATATCTTTGATATTTAGCTCTATTATAGCCTTTAATTTAAAAATATTTAAAAAAATTCTCATTTTCTCGTCAATTGCTCATCAAAGATGAATAATTATTCTAATTTTCTTTTCTAGAAATTTTTGAATTTCTTATATAATTATCTATTTTATTATAATTAATTCAATTATTGATATTTTAAAAAAAAATAACTCTCATTCATTAAGCAATTTTTTGCTTAAAAAAATACCAATTAATGAAAAAATAAGAATACTTATATCTATATTATCATTAGGAGGAATACCACCTTTTATTGGGTTTTTTATTAAATTTTTAGCTTTACTAATTTTAATAAAAAATTCTAAAATCATTATAATTATTCTTATCATAACCTCTCTTATTAATATTTTTATTTACATTCGCTTAATAACTCCAATTTTAATATCTATAAATAGCCATATAATTCCCATAAATTTTATAAAAAAAACTAAAAAATACTCTGTTAATTTGCTAACTATTTTAACTTTAATTATATTTAACATAATAATTTAAGATTTTAAGTTAAAAAAACTATTTGCCTTCAAAGTAAAAATTATTAAATATAAATCTTAGTAAAAGGTTATTAACCATTAATAAATTTACAATTTATCGCCTAAAATTCAGCCACTTTACCGCGATGAATATTCTCTACAAATCATAAAGACATTGGAACTATATACTTAATTTTTGGAACATGAGCTGGGATACTAGGATTAAGAATAAGAATTCTTATCCGCATAGAACTAGGGCAACCAGGAACTTTAATTGGTAATGACCAAATTTATAATGTAATTGTAACTGCTCATGCATTTATTATAATTTTTTTTATAGTAATACCTATAATAATTGGAGGATTTGGGAATTGGTTAGTGCCCATAATATTAGGTGCCCCAGATATGGCATTTCCTCGAATAAATAATATAAGATTTTGATTACTGCCACCATCATTATTCTTATTAATTAACTCATCATTAGTTGAAAGAGGGGCAGGAACAGGGTGAACTGTTTATCCTCCTTTATCTTCTAATTTATCACATTATGGCCCTTCTGTTGACATAGCAATTTTCTCCCTTCATTTAGCTGGAGCTTCTTCAATTTTAGGGGCCATCAATTTCATCACTACCATTATTAACATACGATCTTTAGGAATAACATTAGAACGAATACCTTTATTTGTCTGATCTGTATTAATTACAGCAATTTTACTTTTATTGTCTTTACCAGTATTAGCTGGTGCTATTACAATATTACTAACAGATCGAAATTTCAATACCTCATTTTTTGACCCATCTGGGGGTGGGGACCCAATTTTATACCAACACTTATTTTGATTTTTTGGCCACCCAGAAGTTTATATTCTTATTTTACCCGGATTTGGAATAATTTCTCAAATTATTTGTTTTCACACGGGGAAAAAAGAACCGTTTGGGAACTTAGGAATAATTTATGCAATATCGGCTATTGGATTATTAGGGTTTATTGTTTGAGCTCATCATATATTTACAGTAGGGATAGATATTGATACTCGTGCTTATTTTACTTCAGCAACAATAATTATTGCTGTCCCAACAGGAATTAAAATTTTTAGTTGGCTAGCCACTCTTCACGGAACAAATCTTAAATTTAACACCCCAATTTTATGAGCTTTAGGCTTTGTTTTTTTATTCACTGTTGGAGGGTTAACTGGAATTATATTGGCTAATTCTTCTATTGATATTATTCTTCATGATACTTATTATGTAGTAGCCCATTTTCATTATGTTCTTTCTATAGGAGCAGTATTTGCAATTATAGGAGCAATTATCCACTGATTCCCATTATTATTTGGGCTTAATTTTAATTCAATTTTAACAAAAAGACAATTTTTTATTACTTTCATTGGGGTTAACATAACCTTTTTCCCCCAACATTTCCTGGGATTAAGAGGAATACCACGACGGTATTCAGATTACCCTGATTTTTTTTCTAAATGAAACATAATTTCTTCAGTAGGTTCAATTATTAGCCTTATTGGAGTAAATTTAATAATTTTTATTATTTGGCTAGCAATTAATGAAAAGAAAAAGGTTATTGCCTCACAATTTACAAATTCTTCTATTGAATGAATATTAAATTTTCCTCCTTCAGAACACACATTTAATCAAAATAACATTATTTTAAAATAAACTAATGATAACCTGATCTTTAACTTCATTCCCGGATAGAACTTCTCCAATTATAGAACAAATAGTATTTTTCCACGATCATTCTATAATAATTATTTTAATAATTACTATTATTACTATTTACATACTTATTAATATTTTTATTAATAAATTAACTAGACGATCAATAATAGAGGGGCAAGAAATTGAAATTATTTGGACAATTATTCCAGCAATTACTTTAATTTTCATTGCCTTACCATCATTACACTTATTGTATTTAACAGATGAAATATTCTTATCCCAAATAACTGTTAAAATTATTGGACATCAATGATACTGGTCTTATGAATACTCAGATTTTAATAAAGAATTTGATTCATTTATAATCCCAGCAAGAGAAATAATTCAAAATTCATTTCGTCTTCTCGACACAGACAACAATCTAGTAATTCCATTTAACACAACCATTAAATTTTTAATTTCATCAGCTGATGTTATTCATTCATGAACAGTCCCATCATTAGGAATTAAAATAGATGCCATCCCAGGACGACTAAACCAAACATTTTCATTTTCTAAACGCCCAGGAATATTTTTTGGCCAATGTTCAGAAATTTGTGGAGCTAATCACAGATTTATGCCAATTTCACTAGAAATAGTAAATATAAATAATTTTATTAAATTTATTTCCTCTAAATCATTGAATGGCTGAAATTTATAAGCAATGGTCTCTTAAACCAAAATATAGTGTAATACTTTCAATGAAAAAACTAGTTAAATTTTTAAAATAACAAAAGAATGTCATTCTTTAATTACTAAAAGTGTTTTTTAATCCCACAAATTTTTCCTATAAACTGGCTAATAATTACTTTATTAATCTCAATAATCCTTATTATTATTATAATCAAAACCTTTTTTATTAAAAATGAAAAAACAAACAAAATAATAATAAAAAATATTTTAAAAAGTACTTTAAGATTTAAATGATAAACAACTTATTTTCAATTTTCGACCCATCAACCTCTTATTGACTATCAATAAATTGATTCATTATACCACTAGTAGCAACCATGTTTCCCTCATTATATTGAATGTCTTCTTCACTTTTTGTTATTTCTTGGAAAATTCTCTTGAAAAAATTTTTCCAAGAAATAACAAATAATCTTAAATTATCAAAACATAAAAATATTTTATTGTTTTTTCCTATTTTTATTATTATTCTTTTTTCTAATTTAATTGGTTTAATCCCCTATGTGTTTACTAGGTCTAGCCATTTAGTATTTACTATGTATTTTGCTTTCCCCTTTTGAATAAGAATAATAATTTTTATAATTTTTAATAAAATAAATAAATTAATATCTCATATGGTTCCATTAGGTTCACCTATTTTACTTAGTTCTTTTATGGTTTTAATTGAAACTGTAAGAAATTTAATTCGTCCTATTACTTTATCTGTTCGATTAATAGCTAATATAATTAGAGGTCATTTATTAATTCATTTATTATCCTCTTTATCTATAATTAGAAGAATAATAATATTTATTACTTTGCCTATTATAATTATATTAATAATTTTAGAAACTGCTGTAGCAATTATTCAAGGGTTTGTTTTTGTTACATTAGTTTCTTTGTATATTAATGAAGTTTAACTTATGATATTTCATCCATTTCATATAGTAGAAAAAAGACCTTGACCTTTAACGAGATCAATTTCAGCACTTTGTCTAACTTTAGGATTTGTTAATTATTTTAACAATTTTAATCATATTTTATCATTACTAGCTTTAATTATTTTAATTTTATCTTCTTTTCAATGATGACGGGATATTTCTCGAGAGGCATCACTTCAAGGATTTCACACAAATTTAGTATTAAAAGGTTTAAAAATGGGGATAATTTTATTCATTTTATCTGAAGTATTCTTTTTTATTTCTTTTTTTTGGGCTTTTTTTCATAGAAGATTATCTCCTAATATTGAAATTGGATCCCAATGACCTCCAAAAAATATTCTACCTTTTAACCCATTTGAAATTCCACTTTTAAATTCAACAATTTTAATTTCTTCTGGAATTTCAGTAACTTGAAGACATCACTCTATTATAATAGGAAAATTAAATAATTCATTAATATCTTTAAAAATTACTGTAATGTTAGGCATCTTATTTACTATTTTTCAAATATTTGAGTATTTTCATGCCCAATTTTCAATTACAGATGGAATTTTTGGTTCCACCTTTTTTTTAACAACTGGATTCCACGGAATCCATGTAATTATTGGAACCATTTTTTTAATTGTTTCATTCAAACGTATTAAAAATAATTTTATTTCATCTGATCATTTTTTCGGGTTTGAAGCCTCAGCATGATACTGACATTTTGTTGATGTAGTATGATTATTTTTATTCACATTTATATATTGATGAATTTATTATTTAATTAGTATAAATTAGTACATTTAACTTCCAATTAAAAAGTTTAATAAAATTAAATAATTTTAATCATTTTTACAGTAGCAATTATAATTCCTTTTATTATTTTTATTTTATTTTATACAATTAATTTTAAAGGTTTAAAAAGAAAAGAAAAATTATCACCATTTGAATGTGGGTTTGACCCATTTTCTTTTTCTCGTGTCCCATTTTCATTAAAATTTTTTTTTATTGGAATTATTTTTTTAATTTTTGATGTAGAAATTATTATTATTATTCCATTTCCTTTATTAATAAATTTTAATTATTCATTGTTTGCAAGATTTTTAATGATTAATTTAATTATTTTTTTTGGACTAATTTATGAGTGAAAATTAGGAATAATTGACTGATTAAAATAGAGAAGTATTTAAAAAATAAAACCTAATTTGCAATTAGAAATTGCTTTTTGCCTTTTCTATTTTTAAAATAAAGCAATAAATTGCATCCAGTTTCGGCCTGGATTTAGAAAATTTCTATTTTTTAATAGAAGCCAAAATAGCGGCAATTCACTGTTAATGAATTTATTGATTATCCTATTAAACTTAGTAATTAAATTTAATAAGATTAAGAAGTTTAGGCTTCTAACCTAAAATTAATGAATTTCATTTAATCTTTTTAATTTTAAGTGGTGTAATAAACACCTAACATTTTCGTTGTTAAATTCTTAAGAAGCTTAAATATAACTCCAAAAATTGATGCAAAAAGTGTTTATTATGAATAACAAAAAAAAACTAATAAAAAAAATTATAATAGTTTGGGGCAAAATTACTTTTCAAGCTATTATTATTAATTTGTCATAACGAAATCGGACAAAAGTTCCGCGAATTAAAATAAAAATTATTATAAGTATTAATACAACAAAATTTAAATAAAATTTAAATCCAAAAAATAAATAATTTGTTAAAAGTCTAATGGCTATAATTATTCCATACTCTGACATAAAAATAATAGCAAAAAGTCATGAACCATATTCAATATTGAATCCTGAAACTAATTCAGATTCTGCCTCTGAAAGATCAAAAGGTGTTCGATTTGTTTCGGCTAAACAAATTAATAATCAAATAACAAACAAAAATGAAAAACTTAAAATTATTATTAAATTTTCTTGAATTTTAATTATAATTTTAAGTCTGTATGACTGACTAATAATACAAATTCTAATTAGCATTATAGCTATTCTTACCTCATATGAAATAACTTGAGCAAATCCACGAAATGACCCAATTAAAGAATATTTTGAGTTTGAGGATCATCCTCCTCATAAAATTGTGTACCCTGCTATTCTTGAGATACATAAAAAATAAATAATTCCTATATTTAAACTCAGAATATTACTTCTAAAAATAAAAATTATCCAAATCATTATTATAAGAAAAATTCTTAAAATAGGGGAAATTATATGAATTATTATATTTATATAATATATTATATTTATTTCTTTACTAAAAAGTTTTAAAGCGTCACTAAAAGGCTGTAAAATTCCTCCAATTCCTGCTTTATTAGGCCCCTTACGAGTATGACAATAGCCTAAAATTTTTCGTTCCAAAAGAGTAAAAAAAGCTACTCTAATTAGTATAACAATTAGCAAAATAAAAAAAATTAATAAGTTTAAAATTATTAAAGGAATAAATCATAAAGGAAGCTTAAATTCCTCACATTTTATCTGTCACTTTAATAACTCCAAAAATTGATGCAAAAAGTGTTTATTATGAAAATAATTCTATTTTAAAATTCCTTTCGTACTAATTAAAATTAATTTTTAAAAATTAAGATAGAAACCAACCTGATTCACATCGGTCTAAACTCAGATCATGTAGGATTTTAAAAGTTGAACAAACTTCTATTTTTAACTTCTTCATTAAAATAGAATCCTAATCCAACATCGAGGTCGCAAACTATTTTATCTATAAGATCTATCCAAAATTATTACGCTGTTATCCCTAGAGTATTTTTTCCAAATGATCATTACTAATGGGTCATTTTTTTACTTTGTAAAGTTAAAAATATTTTTAAATCGCCCCAATTAAATTTAAACAAATTTATTTATAAATTTGCTTAAATTAAAATTCATAGGGTCTTCTTGTCCTTAATTAAAATTATTGTTTCTTCACAAATAAAAATAATTTCAATTATTAAATTTAAGAAAGTAATTTCTTGAAAGTCCATTCTTTTAGCACTCAATTAAAGTCTTATTACAATACCTTTGTATAGTCAAAATACTACAGCAATTTAATTAATTCATTGAGCAGGATTTATATTTAATAAAATCTAAATACATTGTTTTTATTAAACAGTCAAAAAACTATTTTGCCTAATTCCTTAAACTTATTTTTCATTTGTATTTTTATTTTAATTATATTTATTATAAATAACTTTTACTTATATTTTCATATTTAAAAGTTAATAAAATTTTTAATTTTAAATAAAATATTATTTTATTTAATAAATTGTAATAATTACTTATTACAGTATAAGAAAAATTATATTTCTTAATAATTAACTGATTTACATTTTATATAATTTTATACTCAGCTTATCCCAAATATAATTACTTATAAAAATAATAAATAAATAAATATTTATAAGGCAATTTTTCATTTTTTTTAAAAAATTAGATATCTTTAACTTTGGAAAGAATTTCACTTCTATTAATTAATTAATATTTATTATGAAACATAAATAAAATAATAGTTTTTTAAAAAATAGATCAGTTAATTTCGAAAGAAATAAAATTTTATTTCTTTTTGAAAATCCCTTATGCTAAAGGTACAAAATAAATGACTTTTAAAAGTAAAATTCAGCTCCTTTTCAGTTTTTTAAATTTAAAAATATAAAAATTTATATATAAAATAATATTTTGAATAGTACTAAAAATGGTTAAAAAAAACAAAATTTTCATCGTAAATGAAACATCTAATGATTTCATTTTTAAAACACTTTCCAGTATTTTAACTTTGTTACGACTTATCTTCATAGAAGAGCGACGGGCGATATGTACATATTTTAGAGCTTAATTCAAATTTTCATTCTATTAAAATTTTACTTTCAAATCCTAATTTTTTTATTTAATAATTTAATTTTCTTAAAAGAAATGTAATTCACTTCATTCTAAAATTTTTGCTGCACCTTGACTTAATTTTTTTTAATTTTTATTTTTTAAAATTAAATAATAATTATAATTTATTATTTAAATAGTGGTATACAAACTGTTTAACTAATTCTAGTAAGATTTAGGTGTTTTATCCATTAAAGAGCAAATTCCTCTGAAAAGCTTAAAATACCGCCATAATTTTTTGTTTTCATATATTATATATACTAACAATATTAATCTCTGAATAATAGGGTATCTAATCCTAGTTTATTATAGAATTTACATTTTTTTTAGTTTTTGCTTAATTATAAAAATTTCACCTTATTATAACTATAATAATTTTATAGCTTAAAACTAAATTATTATTGAAAAAAAAATCTCTTTTTGTATAACCGCTGTTGCTGGCACAAAATTTACTAGAGCTTTATCTAAATCTCAATAATAATAACTTATTAAATAAATTTTATCTTCTAAAATAGCTTGAAATTTTTTAAATTATAAAGAATTTAGAATAAAATTTTCATATAACCAAATCTAATTATTGCCGAGAAATCTCACTTTTAAGTAACTGTATCTTCCTACAATAAATTAAATTCGCCAAAACTCATGTCTATCGGTTATCTCGATATATAAAAGGAGGAATATGCAAAACTTTAATAGACATATTTGACCGGATTTAAATTTTTTTGATTTAGAGCAAGATGCGATCATCTATTTTTCTCTCCGAATTTATTAATTAATAGATGTGGCTAAACTAGGATGACCCCTTGTTACATCTAGACAGGCCTTTAAATGCGATCAGTGTTCAGTGCCCCTTATTTTAAATAGATGTAAACATATATGGCGTTAAGTAAAATGCCTGAAATTAAAGGGTTATCTTGATAGGATAAATAATGTGCTTAATACTTTTACTATTAACTTTAATAAAATAAAATTATTTCCTAAAAAATCAAAATTTTTTGTGCTTTACACCAAAAGTTAATGTGTATGTGTATATCTTTAATAAATTTTCTTTACATTTTCAGTGTAATATTTTTATTATAAACTATAAAGATTAAATTAAAAATAATATTAATATAAGTATAAGAATAATTATTTTATTAAATCTATTAATATTAAATCATAAAGTAATTATGGCTCTTTTATTTAATTTATTTTTTAAACCATTTGGGCCAAATAGTTCTATTCATTTCCAATCTATTATTGTTATTATTAAATAATTTTTATTAAAATTTAAAAAAATTATTCTAGTAATTCCAGATATAAATCATATTTTATAAAAAAAATCCAAATTAAATGGAAATTTAAAATTTCTTAAAAAGTAGAAAAATAAAACGTAAATTACAAATAACATTCTAATTAAACTTAAATATTTTGAAAAATACGAAATAAAAATAATTTTATGTTTTATCATAATGCCTCATAATAAAAAATTTCCTGAAATGACTAAAATTAGTGTTAATATGAAAATAGGAAAAACTATTATTTTTTCAAACTTTATATGAAAATATTTTACAGAAAAAATTCCTTTTAATACTATAAAATACAATAATCGAATAGAATATATAAAAGTAAAAATAATTCCAATTCAAAACATAAAAATTAATAACATATTATTAATTTTTAAGAAAAAAAATTCTAAAATCAAATCCTTTGAATAAAATCCTCCCATAAATGGGAATCCTATAAGAGATAAAATTGAAATAAATATACATCTTGTAATTAATGGCCTTATTTTTATAAAACTTCCTATTATACGGATGTCTTGAATTCCATTCATGAAGTGAATAATTAAACCAGCACACAAAAATAGCATTGATTTAAAAATAGCATGTAAAATTAGATGAAAAAAAGCTATTTCTATTATACTTAGAGACACAATTATCATTATTATTGATAATTGACTTAATGTAGAAAAAGCAATAATTTTTTTTAAATCTGTTTCAAAAAAGGCATTTATTCCCGATATTATTATTGTTAATAATGAAATTTTTATTAGAAAAATAGAATATATGTTTATATTAAATAAATGCCTAAATCGAATTATTAAATATACTCCAGCAGTAACTAATGTTGATGAGTGAACTAAAGAAGAAACGGGAGTAGGGGCAGCCATTGCTGCCGGCAATCATGCAGAAAATGGAATTTGAGCTCTTTTAGTTATTGCAGCTACAATAATAAAAAATCCTACAATTTTTTCTAAATTGTTTAATGAAATTAAATCAAAGGAGCCAAAATTAAATAAAAAAAAAATAGCCATAATTATTATCACATCTCCAACTCGATTACTAATAATTGTTATTATTCCAGAATTATAAGAATTAACTCTTTGGTAAAAAATTACTAAACAATATGACACTAGGCCAAGCCCATCTCACCCTAAAATAATTATTAGTATGTTTGGTATTAAAATTAAAATAATTATTGATAATACAAATATTAAAACAATTAAGCAAAAACAGTTTTTATTTTTATCCTCTTTTATATACCTATTTCTGTATAAAATTACTATTCTTGAAATAAATAAAACAATTGAGATAAATAAATTTCTTACCCAGTCAAATAAAAAATAAAACTTAATGTCTAAATTGGAAACTCAGGATAAAAAATACTCAATAATTATAAAATTTTTATAAAAAATGTTAATTATAAAATTAAAAAAAAAAATTATTCTAAAAATTATTAATATTCATCTTCATTTAACAAAAATTGTTTAATATATAAATATCTACAAATCCACAATTTATTATTTTAAAAACTTAAACTAATTAAACAAATTCATTTGGAAAAAAATTCAATTTTTAAGCCCCAAATAACCATTGGAAATAAGTGAAGGAATAATAAGTAATATTCGCGAATATTAATATTTGAACATCTTCATGTTACTCACCCGTCACCATGATTTAAATATCTATAAAAATAAATAGAATAACAAGCTCTTATAAAAATAAGAATTATTATAGGTAAAATAAATATCATTCTTAATTTAAGAATTCTTAAACATAAAAATAACTCTCCAAATAAATTTATTGTTATAGGTGCAGATATATTAATAATTGAAAATAAAAATCATCATAGAGATAAAGATGGAAAAATTTTTATTAATCCCTTAATTAAAATTATACTACGGGTATAAAATCGCTCGTAAATAAAATTAGCCAAACAAAATATACCTGACCTGCATAAACCATGGCCAATTATTAAAAGTAAAGACCCGTAAGAGCTTAAAAATAAAAAATTAATTGAGCCTGAAAAAACAATGCCCATATGACAAATAGAGGAATAAGCAATAAGAGATTTTATATCTACTTGAAATAAACAATAAATGCTTACTATTACACTTCCTCAAATTGATGCAATTATTAATAAATAACTTATTCCTAAAATTTCAATAAAATAAAAATATTTAAACCGAAAAATTCCATAAATTCCTAATTTTAGTAAAATACCAGCTAGAATTATTGACCCTGCAATAGGGGCCTCTACATGAGCTTTTGGAAGTCATAAATGTAAAAAAAATACAGGGATTTTTACTAAAAATCCCAAAATTATAATAAAAAAAAATCCTCCTATTTGAATTTCTTGTCATATCAAATATAAATGAATTAAAGAACTTTTTTTAAATATTAAAATTATTACTAATATAGGCAATGAACCAAATAATGTGTATATTAATATATAAAACCCAGCCTGAAGACGTTCAGGTTGGCTACCTCACCCAAAAATTATCATAATAATGGGGAATAAAACAGACTCAAAAAAAAAGTAAAAAAATAATAAATTTAAAACTCTAAAACACAAAATTAGTAAAAACATTATCAAAACTAAATAAAAAGAAAAATTTTTTCTATCGTTAACTTGATTAAATTTTCTTGCTATTATTATTAATAAAGAAATTCAAATAGTTAATATAATTATTATTACTCTTATTAAATCAACTCCAAAAATTGATGAAATTAATTCAAAATTTGGTACAAAAATTATACTTCTTGAAAAAAAAGAAAACAAAATTAAAACTATTAATTGATTTGAGCTTAAAATTGGAAATAAACATAAAATTATAAAAAACATTATAATTATTTTTAACATTTAATTATATTAAATGAATTAGTCATTTCATTCCCATAATAGAATCTTATTATTACTAACAATCTTAAACCTAATGATGCTTCACAAACAAGAGTTACTAAAAACATAAAAATATTTATAATTCTTAGCATAAAAGAATTATAAAAAAATATAATTATTAAAGATAAATATATAAATTCAATTCTTATTAATAGTAACATTAAATGTAAACGATTTAAAATAAAGGAAAAAATTCCAATTAAATAAATAAAAAATATTGTTATTAACATAAGTTAAAATAATTTATTTAAAAAATATTGGTTTTGTAAACCAAATTTGGGTTCTCCTTTTAACATCAGAAAAGAAAAATCACCTTAAATCTCCAAAATTTATATACTTTATATATTATTTTCTGAATATTTTGATAATTCTATTGCTGTCTGTAACATTTATAGTTATATCTCATCCTATAATAATATTAATATCAGTTATCTTATTAACTTTATTTATTTCCATTTATTTTTATTATTTAATACAAATATCTATTATTTCTTTAATTATAATTTTATTAATCTTAGGAGGGATATTAATTATTTTTATATACATAGTTAGCTTAACTCCGAATAATAAAATTATATTTAATAATAAAACTTTATTTATTTTAATCTTAATATTTATTTTATTACCAACAAATAAAATATTTTTCATAAATTTAGAATTAACAATTTTAAGAAAAATTTTTATTTTTAATTTCGCAAATTTAATTTTATTAATAATAATTTATTTAATTTTAGCTCTTACAGTAGTAATAAAATTAACAAATTCATCAATAGTTCCAATAAAAATAACTTATGATACCACAATTAATAAATTCAATAAAAAATTTACCTACACCTTCCAATATTTCTTATATGTGGAATTTTGGTTCTCTGTTAGGCATATGTTTAATAATTCAAATTTTAACAGGGTTATTCCTGGCTATAAATTTTTCAAGAGATATTTCTACTGCATTTTCAATAATCTCCCATATTCAACGAGATGTAAATTTTGGTTGACTAATTCGGTCAATTCATGCTAATGGGGCATCAATGTTTTTTTTATTTATATTTACCCATATTGCTCGTGGCATTTTTTATTCTTCATTCCATTTTGTTAAAGTATGGCTTTCAGGAGTTACAATTATTTTAATTTTAATAGCTACAGCTTTTTTAGGATATATTCTTCCCTGAGGTCAAATATCATTTTGAGGAGCAACAGTTATTACAAACTTAATTTCAGCAATTCCGTATGTGGGGCAGACAATTACTTATTGAATTTGAGGGGGGTTTTCAGTAGATAATAATACTTTAATCCGATTTTTTTCTCTTCATTTTCTTCTCCCTTTTATTTTATTATTTATAGTTATTTTCCACATTTTATTAATTCATGAAAAAGGCTCTTCAAACCCCCTAGGAATTTCATTAAATATTGACAAAGTTCCATTTCATTCTTATTTTTCAATTAAAGATATTCTTGGGGTAATAATTTCATTATTTATTTTCATAATTATTGTTCTTCAATATCCCTACATTTTAATAGATGCAGAAAATTTTAATATAGCTAATCCCATAATTACCCCGCCTCATATCCAACCGGAATGATATTTTTTATTTGCTTATGCAATTCTTCGTTCAATTCCTAATAAATTAGGCGGGGTAATTGCTCTTCTTATATCAATTTTAATTATTAGATCATTCTCTTTTACCATAAAAAATAAATTTTCTTCTTCTTATTTTAACTTTTTTAAAAAAATTATATTTTGATTATTTATTAATTCTTTTATAATATTAACATTTTTGGGTGCAATACCTATTGAATTTCCTTACGAATTTATAAGCCAAGTTATCACAATTTTATATTTTTCATTTTTCATTTTTATACCAATTATTTAGACTTTTTAACTATATAAGTATATATTTTGAAAATATAAAAAAGAAAATTTTTCTATTAGTCTTTAAATTTTCAATTGAATTAAAAATTCATAAATAAATTCTAAATCTATCGCATTTAATTCTGCCAAATTGAAAAAACTCGCATTATTTCTATATATTTTATTCTTTTTAAGAAATAAAATTAAATTCGCCAAAACTCATGTCTATCGGTTATCTCGATATATAAAAGGAGGAATATGCAAAACTTTAATGGACATATTTGACCGGATTTAAATTTTTTTGATTTAGAGCAAGATGCGATCATCTATTTTTCTCTCCGAATTTATTAATTAATAGATGTGGCTAAACTAGGATGACCCCTTGTTACATCTAGACAGGCCTTTAAATGCGATCAGTGTTCAGTGCCCCTTATTTTAAATAGATGTAAACATATTTTGCAATAA